TTGTCACAAATTCATACCAATCCACAGAATAGTTCGAATTTTGATGTAAAAGGTTTATCGATGGGGTTAACCATTTCGATAATATATCCAAATCCATTCCTACTTGATCAAAAGGAATTCCTATGGACCCAACAAACAAAGTAAATAGGACCAATACAAGTAGAGGAAATAGCATAGTATTGTCCGATTCACAGGGATACATGGAAGTGTCTTTATTGTCAAAATGAGTACTAAAGGATCGCATCAGATTTCGTATATTCCCATCAATTTGATATATCTTCTTCGAAAAAAGGGAAACCTTTTTATTATTATTCATTACTGAGAAAAGTACATTTTTGTTAACTGGTTTCGGTCCTTCTTTTCCCCATATAGATATTGAAGAGAACGAGCTATTTTTAGTGCCACTGTAATTTTGAAACCGAACGTGTAAATGCCCCTCAAAAGTAAGTAAATACATCCGAAACATATAAAATGCAGTTAATCCTGCTGTGGAACAGGCTATTATCGCGAAAATCGGTGAATACAACCAACTATCATTAAGAATTTCATCTTTGGACCAAAAACAAGCAAGAGGTGGAATACCACAAAGAGAAAGTGTACCTAATAAAAAAGTAGTTTTTGTAATTGGCACATATTTGGTTAAACCACCCATAAGAACCATGTTCTGACTTTTATCTGGAGAATATCCAACAATGGGTTCCATTGAATGAATAATCGATCCGGATCCTAAAAACAATAATGCTTTCGAATAGGCATGAGTGATTAAATGGAATAAAGCAGCTCGATAAGAACCTATCCCTGGAGCTAACATAATATAACCCAATTGAGACATTGTAGAATAGGCTAAACTTCTCTTAATGTCTTTTTGAGCAAGAGCTAAAGTAGCTCCTAATAGTACCGTTATTATACCTAGCAAAGAAATGAGATTCATTATGTAAGGTATGACTGTGAAAAGGGGAAGAAGCCGAGCGACAAGAAAAATTCCCGCTGCTACCATAGTAGCAGCATGTATAAGAGCCGAAATAGGAGTGGGCCCCTCCATGGCATCAGGTAACCATACATGAAGGGGAAATTGTGCGGATTTAGCAACTGCACCAAGGAATAATAGGGAGGCACACAGAGTAGCAAATAAAGAATTGACCCCATTATTATGGATCAAGTTATTGAAGATTTCGAACAAATCCCGAAATTCCAAACTACCTGTTATCCAATAAAAACCTAAGATTCCTAATAATAAACCAAAATCCCCTACACGATTAGTTACAAACGCTTTTTGACAAGCATTGGCTGCAATTGGTCGTGTGAACCAAAAACCTATTAATAGATACGAACACATTCCCACCAGTTCCCAAAAAATATGAATTTGTATCAAATTGGAACTAGTAACTAATCCCAACATAGAAGTATTGGAAAAACTCATATAAGCAAAAAATCTCAAATATCCTTGATCATGAGACATATAATTGTCACTATAAATAAGAACCATGATTCCAACAGTAGTGATTAGTATTGACATAATAGAAGTAAGTGGGTCGATCAAGTGGCCGAACTCTAAAGAAAAATCATTATTGATGGTCCAAGAACATAGAAATTGATAGATAGAACTGCCATTGATTTGCTGAATAGACAGATCGGCCGAAAAAACCATAACTATACTTAGCAATGAAACACTAGGAAAAGCCCACATACGACGAAGATTTTTTGTTGCAGTCGGAACAAGCAGAAGTCCCCATCCTATTGACATAGTAACTGGAAGTGGAACGAAAGGTATGATCCATGCATATTGATATGTATGTTCCATAAGAAAATAAAACTTTTTTTATTCTTATTAATTGTTTCCGATTCACCAGCTCTTCTCTCTTTCGGAAGTCAAATAAATAAATAAAAATAAAGATAGAAAAGAACTCAAATAGGATTTTTAATTCTGAATTATTCAGATTCTTTCCCAAATATCGTATTGAATAAAAAGAAATTTAAATCAAGAAGTTACAATTGTTCAAATGACCAAGTCACTGGTTAAAACTGACCATTTAGTGATTAACTAAGATATTTATTAAGATAAAGAAAGAATATGAGATTTTCAATCATTCCACTATTACGGCGATTGATATCCATATAGTAAATAGTAAGGAAAAGGAATGACACCAAAAAAAGTAAAAGTACTCTATTGGGATATGGATCATAGAATCCGCCAATAACTCGACCCAATAAAATACTAGTTATTTTAGTTAGTTTATTCGGAGTCATTAATTAATTCATTGTAGAACTGATTGATTGGCTTCTATTCCAATAAAACAAACTTATGTTTATAGGAAATCCTATGATACTCGTCACTTCGCATAGAACTGAAATAAGAGATTACTAAAATTACCTTTATCAAGTAATGTATCGTTTAACAGATTAACTACCAATCTCATTTTCATTTAAATTATGAGTACTCAGCTTGATCAATTAATAGAAAAATTTTACATTATTATTTTCTTAAATTAGGTAAGGATTCTTAAGCTTTTCGATTTATTCAATGTAAGACGACGAGATATAAATAGACTGAGATTGAGATATCAATTGGAACCCTTTTTGATTCTTATCAACAACAACCGGTTCGATTTCTATGGTAGCGGACCTCATAGACATAGATCGGAATGAAGATATGAAGGTACAAATTAGTACGAATTCTTCTTTCTTCGGGCATTGTATGTAATAGAGATGTGGAACAAAAAAAAATTCCTTTGAAAATCACATCGTTTTTCTTTTTTCTATTTCTTTTTTTTATCCCTAGTGTACTCTATGTGATGCGCGCGTATCTATATTTTTGTATGTTATGAAGGAAGTATCCGCTATGGAATAAATATAGATAATGAATAGCAAGAACGATCCATTTTGAACAATACATGTCTTTCACATCCAACTATAAAAGTAACTTCTTTATTTTCAAATGGCGGTTCCAAAGAAACGTACTTCTATCTCAAAAAAGCGTATTCGTAGAAATATTTGGAAGAAAAAGGGATATTGGGCGGCGGTAAAAGCTTTATCTTTAGCTAAATCTATTTCTACCGGGCATTCAAAAAGTTTTTTTGTGCGACAAACAAGTAATAAAGCCTTGGAATAATCTGAATCGACATGACTCGATGAATTGGATGATTTATAAGATGAATAATTCACATTAACTAATGTTTTGAACTCATCTATATGAGATAGAACTGAACCGGCTGTTGTGGTATGTAGAATAAGAATTATTCTGTCTATTGGGTTCTAAGAACGGTACTATTTCTTTTTTGTTGTTGTTTTTCAAACAACAACAAAAAAGAAATAGTTAAACACAAAATACAAGGTTTCACTTTTCATTATAGTAGATTTTGATAATTCGCGAGATGGGGGTTGTTATTTCACACCCCCCCCCCCAAAAAAAAATCTTTTTTTTAGGAAGAAGTTTATTCGATTATGTATCTCCAATAGTTATACATCATTAAGATTTTTGGAAGATCTGAAACAAGTATGAACGACAGTAGTAAAAATGAATGGATCCTTGAAACTAATTGATTAAAATATATATTTTAAGACTTTGCTTTGTAACTCTCCGAATCACTACATAGATTCCCTCTTGTTTCGACCCAATCAATAAAAACTCCACGGATCCCCTTTAGGTCGATATTTATGTACGAAGAATAAGTCAATCTTCCTTAATCCAAAATAGATCCTATGTTTGGACCGTAGGATCGATCAATCTATTTTATATAGAATATACTTTATTTATAAGTAAAGTACATAGCGTAGAATTCCAATAGAGATTGAAACTCTTTTGTTTTATGTGCAGCCCAATACCTAATTGGTTCGGTAAATCCTCACACGAATTATGTATACAATGAGGATCCCAACCATTAATACAGTTTTGATACCAAACTATCTAAATATTTATAGAAATCCGTTGGATGTAGTTATCCAATTGTGATACATAAAAAATCCTATTTATTTTCTTTTGTTCAGTGAAAAATGAATCTTTTTTCATTTCCGATCCATGAAATCAGATAAATGAGAAATGAATCATCAAAAAATGATATAAAAAAAGGGACAATTCTTAGTTCTAGACCTCAACTGAGGACATAACCATCTAGTTCCAACTGTTCCAGAAGAACTTATACTACGTGAAAGCCTGTTGTTAAAAATGACACCATACCGGGATACTAAGGATTATTGAAGTTCAAATATTCATTTGAACGAGTCTTTATTCATCGATTCTAACGTTTCCTAAAATATATTGCATTGAATCTTTCAATCTCGACGATTGAACATCATATGGGCTATTATTATTTCGATCAAGCCGCCATGGTGAAATCGGTAGACACGCTGCTCTTAGGAAGCAGTGCTAGAGCATCTCGGTTCGAGTCCGAGTGGCGGCATCCTCTAAAAAGGACACATTAGATCCTATAATGAATTTAATTCGGAATTTCCATTCCGTAATTGAGGGACCCCTCTTTTTTTTAATGATTTTTTTTATGATATTTGCGACTTTAGAACATATATTCACTCACATCTCTTTTTCGATCATTTCAATTGTCATTACGATTTATTTGGTGACTTTATTAGTCCATGAAATCGTAGGACTATGTGATCCGTCAGAAAAAGGCATGATAGCCACTTTTTTCTGTATAACAGGATTATTAGTTACTCGTTGGATTTATTCGAGACATTTCCCGTTAAGTGATTTATATGAATCATTAATGTTCCTTTCATGGAGTTTCTCCATTATTCATATGGTTCCTAAAATAGGGAACCATAAAAATGATTTAAGCGCAATAACCGCGCCAAGCGCTATTTTTACCCAAGGCTTTGCCACTTCGGGTCTTTCAACTGAAATGCATCAATCCGCAATATTAGTGCCTGCTCTACAATCCCAGTGGTTAATGATGCACGTAAGTATGATGTTATTGAGCTATGCAGCTCTTTTATGTGGATCGTTATTATCAGTAGCTCTTTTAGTCATTACATTTCGAAAAAACATA